CGTTTTCGAGCTTGCTGTCTACTTCGCGAGCCTGAACTGCCCCGTTCTGTAACTTCCCTTCTTTCGTCCGTCCACGAGGCTGTAAAAAGAGAGAAAGGGGCGGCTATCTAGCGGGAGTCGTTTCGGTTGTATGCCACGAGGTCCCTATGGACAAGGGGACAAGTGAATCATCGCTTTTGGGCGCAGGCAGCCCTCTACCATCCATCCCATTGCATTCCATCGTCTCGTATTGTACTGTACCGTATCAGACCAACACCATCTATTGAGTGAGAGAAAGGTAGTGTAACCAATTCTATATTCAATATGTAGTACCCATTTTTTCCGTCATTCCCGTCACTACGGATTGATTGTCCCTATCTAATTACATGGTAGTGGTCTAGGGAGCGCAATTGCTAGAGCACGGGAGAATGAAGAGTAATGATTTCAGCAAGAGCAGCCGGACGGACTACTATAGTGAGTCTAGTAACTACTAGAGTTGAGTCAAAAGGTATGGTATAGCAATCTTTCCGAGCGAGCCTCTGGGATCTCCTGTAAACCCCCATGATATGGTAAAGGGAGGATATTAGGGGAAGCAGTGAGTGGAGATTCCCCTGCGGAGAGCCGGATGAGGGGATACCCTCACGTCCGGTTCGGAGGGCGGGGATATCCCGACCCTACTATCATTATGCCTTTGCAATGTTACTCGGTTTAACTCTATTTGTGACTTTTTCTCGTATGTGGGACTCCCTATCTTCTTGGATAGATAATCGATCGTCTTTCATTTGGATAGTGAGTAGTTTTTATAATAATAAGTCAAGTCAAGAATAATAATCGAACTGGGGGAGCAAGCGAACTCTATCGAGCCTACGCGCGCTAGCAACAAAACAAGACGACGCGAACGAGAAAACGGAGCGCGCACTAGCGCGCGGAGGCTTGAGAGCCAGCAAGCGGAGGCTCGAAAGAGCGCGCTAGTGCGCGCTCCGTTTTCTCGCTGGCTCTCAAGCCTCCGCGCGCTAGTGCGCGCGTATAGAGTCCGCTTCGTTCGCGTCTGCGCTCTTATAAACGCCGCGCGCTCAGGAAGGGTCTTTTGAACTTCGGAAGTGCGCTCATACTACCTTTTCTCGTTCGCTAGCGCGCTTTCTCCGTTTTCTCGCTTGCTCGCTCTGGCTTTCTCTTCTATCCTCCGCTTGCCATATAGCAAGCCTACGGTCCTTCCTCCCCTCCGCTTGCTGGGGATCACCGACCCGGAGCGAGCAAGAAAGCAAGCGGAGGCTCGAAAACTACAAGCTACGCGCGCGCTAGCTAGCTTGTAGTTTTCTCGCTTGGTAAGCAAGCAACCAGTTATGTAGGCGCCAACTCCCAGTTCTTTCTCTTCTTTCTTTTTTAAGTCACGATCAGAAAGGCTGAAATTCGGATCATGCATCTGGAAAGCGCTGGTTCAAATGCCGCTCGTGACAAGGCCTTTGGTCATAGAATATCTCGGCGCCTTTCGTTTTCTCGTTATACGGATTACTATCCCAGCAAGCGGAGGGGAGAACCGACCCGGAGCGAGCAAGAAAGCAAGCGGAGGTCCGGAACGACCCTACGCGCGCGTCTTGTTGTTTTGTTGCTAGCAAGCGGAGGCTCGAAAACTACAATAACGCTAGCTAGCTTTCCGTTTTCTCGCTTGCAGAACTGGAAGAACGAAGCCCCGAAACTCTACTTCTAATGCCCACGGATCTGCTGGAAGTAGGCACCCGAAGATGCCAAAGAAGCTAGCCACTATCATTGTATATATAATATTCTAATTAGAGCCTAAATGCAGCGGGGCCGCAGAAAGAGCATTTCTCTTTGTCTATTCAATAGACCCCTGGTTGGGTTGGAGTTGAGACTACCACACAACTAATATACCATTAGCACTCCACGAGTAGATTAGTTGACTAATTAGACTAAGACTCTCTTTGATATCAATCACTAAACTCAAGAAAATCTCAAAAATCATAAGAGAATCAAGCTGGTAGCGCAGGTTGGATCCTAGCCGTTATTCCCGCTTTCCCTGTTGAATGATCGAGTAGCTTCGACTACACCTTGAATCGGGATGCAGTTGGTGTTCAGTGTACCCAACGAAAGGTACAATACAAGAATTGAAAAAGGAACTGTCTTTCTTCAGCACTTAGTTGATCGAGAAAGCTAGGACCCATATAGAGCAAGGCCATGAGTAGATCGAAAAGGTCTCGCCTTGCCGGTAATCCTTTGTCCAAGATCCTCTCGGACTGTTGAAGAAGCATAAACCTTAGTCGTTCAAACGTACCTTTATGCCTCCCTACCCAAATAGTAACCAAATCCTTCTTTGCTCTTTCTTTCATGGAAATGAAATTGGCTTTTTTCTTCAATGACTCTTTCCTCTTTTCTTCTACCAGGAGTCTTCTTCGCTGGTTGAGGCGGTTCGACTAGTCAGGTTAGTCTTTATGATATCTTTGGTCTTTTTCCCATGCTTTCCGTTGGTCAACAACCAACCATATCCGTCTTCCTGGGAGAGGTT